ATTTTATAATAATTTTAAAATTAATATAAAATAATAGGTATATAATTTAATATATATTTAAATAATTATATTTAGTTATATATATATATATATATAAATATAATTAATATAAAAATTTAATTATAAATATATATATATATAATTAATAAAAAATTTAATTAAAATTTTAAATTATATTTAAAACTATATTAATCATTGTATATAGTTTTAAATATAATTTACAAATTTTCATTATAAATTTATACATATAATATATATATATATATATAAATAAATATAATTTATAAATAAATATTATATATATATATATATATAATAAAATTTAATTGTCTAATTTATTATATATCATTATAAATATATAAAAAAATTAATAAATTTATATTTAATATATTTATATATTACTATATATATAATAATAATTTATAATATATATATATATTTATATATATATTCATTATATAAAAATATAGATTAGTAATCTATATATTTATAATTATTTATATAAATTAAGTTTGAAGTTTTATAAATAAATATTTAATATAAATTTTATTATATTTATTTAATATAAATTTATATATATATATATATATATATATATATTATACATAAACATATATATATATATATATTTAAAAAAAAAAAAAAAAAAATTAAATAAATAAATAATATTAAATTTATATTATTTAAAAATATATATATAATATTATGAATAATTTAAATTTATTATTTAAATAAATAATATTTTATAATAAATAATATTTATATTAATTATTTAAATTAATAATATATTGTATAATAAATAATATAAATTTATTTAAATAAATTATATAATATATTTACATTAATTATTTAATTTTAAAGTAGGGGATTGATATTTATATTAATTTTAAAATTAAATAAATTGGTTTGATTACTTAAATTAATTTATTTATTATTAATATATATTAATATTTATATATAACTTATTTTATTTATTTATTAATTATTAATTATCTAATTTTTTTTAATATATTATATAAATTATTTTTAATAAAGTTTTATTTTAGCTTAAAAAATTTATTATTAATTTATATTATATGTAAATTTTTGTGTGAATTTTTATTTATTTAAAAAGTAAATATTTTTATTTATTTACAGTAATTAATATTATAAATTAAAGAAATTTAGAAATAGAAATATTAATTAATATTGACTTAATTTGTGCCAGCAGTTGCGGTTATACAAATAATATAAATAAATTTTGTTAATTAAAGTTAAATTATATTTTTTATAAATATAAAATAAATTATTAGGTGAAATTTTAATTTATTAATTTTTATATTAAAATTTATTGAAGCTTGAAAATTTTAATTAAAAACTAGGATTAGATACCCTATTATTTAAAATGAAAATTCAATTATTTGAGTAGTAATAGATATGATCTTGAAACTTAAAAAATTTGGCGGTATTTTAGTCTATTCAGAGGAACTTGTTATGTAATCGATAATCCACGATGTACCTTACTTAAATTTGTAATTCAATTTATATACCGTTGTTATTAGAATATTTTATTAGAATAATAATTTTCTATAATTTTTATTAAAATTAATATCAAATCAAGGTGTAGTTTATATTTAAGAATTAATGAGTTACAATAAAATTTATTTATGTGGATTTAAATATGAAAAATTTAATAAAATTGGATTTGATTGTAAAATTATAGAGATAAATAATTTGATTTTAGCTCTAAAATATGTACATATCGCCCGTCGCTCTTATTATTAAAGTAAGATAAGTCGTAACATAGTAGATGTACTGGAAAGTGTATCTGGAATCAATTTAAAGTTTAATTAGTAAAGCATTTCATTTACATTGAAAAGATTTTTGTGCAAATCAATATAAATTGATTATTATTTATTTATTAAATTAATTTTATTTTTAAATTTAAATTATTAAAAATAATTATATAATATAATGTTTTAGTATATTTTATAAAATAAATAAAATTTAATAATAGTTTATTAGTATTGTTAAATAAAATTGAAATATAATGAAAAATTTTTATTTTAAAAGAAAATTTAATTTATTGTATCTTGTGTATCAGAGTATATTAAATAAAAAATAATTAATATTATTTTTCTCGATTTTAAAAGATTTAATAAATTAATAAATATAATGTAATAAAATTATTTTTAATAATTTATTAGAAATGAAATGTTATTCGTTTTTAAAGGTATCTAGTTTTTTAAGAAATAAATTTAATTTAAAATTTTAAAATTTATTTATTTAATTTATTATTAATTAAATAATTTTTAAAATTTAATATTTTATGGGATAAGCTGTAAAATAAATTTTTATAAATAATAAATATTTATTTAATATATTATATGGTTAGAATTATCAATTTATATAAAGTTTGTTATAAATTATTTTTTATATTATATTATTTATTATATTTTAAATTTTTATTAAAATATTTATTTAAATATAAAAAATAAATTAATAATGATATAATTAGTATATTTTTTTGTATAATTAAATTTATAAATGTTAAGTTTTAATAAAGAATTCGGCAAAAATAATATTCGCCTGTTTAACAAAAACATGTCTTTTAGAAATTAATTTAAAGTCTAGCCTGCCCACTGATTTTTTTTTTAAATGGCCGCAGTATATTAACTGTGCAAAGGTAGCATAATCATTAGTCTTTTAATTGAAGGCTGGAATGAATGGTTGGACGAAATATTAACTGTTTCATTTAAATTTATAATAAAATTTTATTTTTTAGTTAAAAAGCTAAAATTTATTTAAAAGACGAGAAGACCCTATAAATCTTTATATAAATATTATTTTATATTTTATAAATAAATTTTATTAAAATAATAATTTTATATTTTATTGGGGTGATATTAAAATTTAAATAACTTTTATTAATAAAAATCATTAATATATGAATAGTTGATCCATTTTTAATGATTATAAAATTAAGTTACTTTAGGGATAACAGCGTAATTTTTTTGGAGAGTTCATATTGATAAAAAAGATTGCGACCTCGATGTTGGATTAAGATATAATTTTAGGTGCAGCCGTTTAAAATTTAAGTCTGTTCGACTTTTTAAATCTTACATGATCTGAGTTCAGACCGGCGTAAGCCAGGTTGGTTTCTATCTTTAATAAATAAATATATTTTAGTACGAAAGGATTAAATATATAAATAATTTTATTTTTAGTTTAAGAATATAATTAATATTTAACTATTTTGGCAGAATAATGTAATAAATTTAGAATTTATAAATGTAATTTATATTACAAATAGTACTTGTTTTATATAGAATTAATTTTATTTTTAATTATAAGTTTAATATTGATTATTTGTGTTTTAGTAAGTGTAGCTTTTTTAACTTTATTAGAACGTAAAGTATTAGGATATATTCAAATTCGTAAAGGTCCTAATAAGGTTGGTTTAATAGGTATTCCTCAACCTTTTTGTGATGCAATTAAATTATTTACTAAGGAACAAACTTATCCATTATTATCAAATTATATTTCATATTATTTTTCTCCAGTTTTTTCTTTATTTTTATCTTTATTATTATGAATAAGAATACCTTTTTTTATTAAATTATTCTCTTTTAATTTAGGATTATTGTTTTTTTTATGTTGTACTAGATTGGGAGTTTATACAGTTATAATTGCTGGTTGATCATCAAATTCTAATTATGCTTTATTAGGAGGATTACGATCTGTAGCACAAACTATTTCTTATGAAGTTAGATTAGCTTTAGTTTTATTATCTTTTGTTTTTTTAATTAATAATTATAATATAATTAATTTTTATTATTATCAAATTTATTTATGATTTTTTATTTTATTATATCCGTTAGCTTTTATTTGATTAATTATTTCTTTAGCAGAAACTAATCGCACACCTTTTGATTTTGCAGAAGGTGAATCAGAATTAGTTTCTGGATTTAATGTAGAATATAGAAGAGGAGGATTTGCATTAATTTTTTTATCTGAATATGCTAGAATTTTATTTATGAGTATATTATTTTCTTTAATCTTTTTAGGGGGGGATGTGATTAGTTTTTTTTTTTTTTTAAAATTAATGTTTATTTCTTTTGTTTTTATTTGAGTTCGAGGTACATTACCTCGTTTTCGTTATGATAAATTAATGTATTTAGCTTGAAAGAGATTTTTACCTTTTTCTTTAAATTATTTATTGTTTTTTATTGGATTAAAAATTTATTTATTATATTTAATTTAAATAATTTATTTTAGTATTATTAAGTTAATAGAAAATTTTAATTTCTATATTATGTTTTCAAAACATATGCTTAAATCAAGCTCATTAACTAAAAATTTTAATTTAGTAAATTATCTCATCATTTAGAAATTAATGGATTAATTATGTAATATATAAAGTATAATACAGTTAGAATTTGTCCAATAATAATATATGGATCTTCTACAGGTCGGGCTCCAATTCATGTTAATAATATAACAATAATTACTATAATTCAAAATAAAATTTGATTAATAGGATAGAATTCAATTCCTCGGAATTTTCTTAAATTATAAAATGGTATAATTATTAGAATTGCAATTGATATTACTAATGCAATTACTCCTCCTAATTTATTGGGAATAGATCGTAAAATTGCATAAGCAAATAAAAAATATCATTCTGGTTGAATATGAAGAGGGGTAACTAATGGATTAGCAGGAATGAAATTATCTGGATCTCCTAATATATAAGGATTTATTAATGTTAATATTGTTAATAATATTATTATAATAAGAAATCCTGTAATATCTTTGTATCTAAAATATGGATGAAAAGGAATTTTATCTAAATTTGAATTTAATCCTATTGGATTATTAGATCCTGTTTGATGTAAAAATAATAAATGAATTATTACTATTGCTAATACAATAAATGGTAAAATGAAGTGGAATGTAAAAAATCGAGTAAGTGTAGCATTATCTACAGCGAAACCTCCTCAAATTCATTGTACTAAATCTGTCCCTAAATAAGGGATTGCTGATAATAAATTAGTAATTACTGTAGCTCCTCAAAAAGATATTTGTCCTCATGGTAATACATATCCTATAAAGGCGGCAGCTATTACTAAAAATAAAATAATAGTTCCTGATAATCATGTTAATGTAAATATATAAGATCCATAATATATTCCTCGTCCTACATGTAAATAAATACAAATAAAGAAAAAAGATGCACCATTAGCATGTAAAGTTCGTAATAATCATCCATAATTTACGTTTCGACAAATATGATTTACTCTATCAAAAGCTATTGTAATATCTGCTGTATAATGTATAGCTAGAAATAATCCTGTAAGAATTTGAATTATTAAACAGATTCCTAATAATGATCCAAAATTTCATCATGTAGAAATATTAATTGGTGAAGGAAGATCTACTAATGCATTATTAGCAATTTTTAATATTGGGTGATTAATTCGTATTGGTTTGTTCATTAGTTTATTGATCGTAAGGGTCCATAAAATAGTTTAGTAATTTTTACTGTTGCAATTAATGTAATTAATAAATAGGTAATAAGTATAATAGTAATTATATTTGTTGGGTAATTATATAATTTATTTAAATTTAAAGTATTTTCTTTAATAAAAGAATTGATATTTGTAATAGAATTTATTTCATTATTTATTGAGTTATAAATTAATGTTATTTTGTCTGTAATAAATATATATATTAATATAATTAATAATAATATAATTGTTATTAAAGTTATTTTTATGGATAAAGAAAATATTTCATTAGAAGCTAGAGATGTTACATAAATAAATAGAATTAATATTCCTCCTACAAAAATTAGGAATAAAATATATGAAAATCAAAATCTTTTTGTTATTAATCCTGTTATTAGACAAATTAAAATTGTTTGAATTAATAGTATTAATCCTATACTAAGGGGATGATTTATTTGTATAAAAATAAATCTTATAATTAGGGTAATTCTATATAATATAAGTTGTATAATATCAAGAAATAGTTTAATTAAAATATTAATTTTGGAGATTAATGATGAAGATATTTCTTTTTTCTTGATGTTTAAAAAGAATATTTTCTTAATTTTGATTTACAAGACCAATGTTTTTATTAAACTATTAAAACTAATGATAATATTAATTAATTGAGGATTACCTTTTTTGATAATAATAATGGGTATTTTTGTTTTTATTTCTAATCGTAAACATTTGTTATCTATATTATTAAGTTTAGAATATATTGTTTTATCATTATTTTATATATTATTTATATATTTAAATATATTAAATTATGAAGGATATTTTAGTATAGTATTTATAACTTTTAGTGTATGTGAGGGTGTTTTAGGTTTGTCTATTTTAGTTTCAATAATTCGTATATATGGAAATGATTATTTTCAATCTTTTAGAATTTTACAATGTTAAAAGTTTTATTTATATTAATTTTATTGGTTCCTATTTGTTTTATAAAAAATATATTTTGAATGGTTCAAAATATATTTTTTATAATTATATTTTTTTTAATTTTAATAAATTTTGTTTTTAATTATAGAATAATAATTAGATATTTTTTAGGAATAGATTTGCTTTCTTATGGAATAATTTTACTTAGTTTTTGAATTTGTTCATTAATATTAATGGCTAGTGATTCAATTAATAAATTTAATAATTATAAAAATTTATTTTTATTAAATATTTTGTTGTTATTATTATTGTTATTATTAACTTTTAGAAGAATTAATTTATTTATATTTTATTTATTTTTTGAAGGTAGATTAATTCCTACTTTATTTTTAGTTTTAGGATGAGGGTATCAACCTGAACGTTTACAAGCTGGTATATATTTATTGTTTTATACATTATTAGTTTCTTTACCTATATTAATTACTATTTTTTATTTATATAATAATTTAAATACAATAAATTTTTATTTGTTAAATAATTTTAGTTTTGATTATTTTATTTTATATATTTCATTAATTAGATCTTTTTTAGTAAAAATGCCTATATTTTTAGTTCATTTATGATTACCAAAAGCTCATGTAGAGGCTCCTGTTTCTGGTTCAATAATTTTAGCGGGTATTATATTAAAATTAGGGGGTTATGGATTATTACGAGTTTTTTTTTTTATACAATTATTAGGAATTAAATATAATTTTTTTTTTATTAGTATTAGTTTAGTTGGTGGTGTATTAGTTAGTTTAATTTGTTTACGTCAAACTGATTTAAAATCATTAATTGCTTATTCTTCTGTTGCTCATATAGGAATTGTTTTGAGAGGATTAATAACAATAACTTATTGAGGAATTTGTGGATCTTATACTTTAATAATTGCTCATGGTTTATGTTCTTCTGGATTATTTTGTTTAGCTAATATTACATATGAACGATTAGGTAGACGTAGATTATTAATTAATAAGGGATTATTAAATTTTATACCTTCTATAACTTTATGATGATTTTTGTTGTGTTCTGCTAATATAGCAGCTCCTCCTACATTAAATTTATTAGGAGAAATTAGACTATTAAATAGAATTGTTATATGATCTTGGTTAACTATAATTATATTAATTTTTTTATCTTTTTTTAGTGCAGCTTATACTTTATATTTATATGCTTATAGACAACATGGAAAATTATATTCAGGGGTTTATTCTTTTAGAATAGGATTTAATCGAGAATATTTATTATTATTTTTACATTGATTTCCTTTAAATTTGTTAGTATTAAAATCTGAAATAAGTTTATTGTGATTATAATTTAAATAGTTTAATTAAAATATTGATTTGTGGTGTCAATGATATGAATTTATTCATTTTGAATCGTGAAATATTTATCAATTTGTTTAATTAATTTTATTTTATTATTTTTTATTAGAATTAGTTTATTTATTTTTTCTATTTATTTTATTTTGAATGAATTAATTTTTTTTTTAGAATGAGAAGTAGTTTCTTTAAATTCTATAAATATTGTTATAACTTTTTTATTTGATTGAATAAGATTATTATTTATATCTTTTGTTTTATTAATTTCTTCTTTAGTAATTTATTATAGAAAAGAATATATGAGAGGTGATAGATATATTAATCGATTTATTTTATTAGTTTTAATATTTGTTACTTCTATAATATTATTAATTATTAGACCTAATTTAATTAGTATTTTATTAGGTTGAGATGGATTAGGATTAGTTTCTTATTGTTTAGTAATTTATTTTAATAATGTAAAATCTTATAATGCTGGTATATTAACTGCTTTAATAAATCGTGTTGGAGATGTAGCTTTATTATTAGCTATTGCTTGAATATTAAATTATGGTAGATGAAATTATATTTATTATTTAGAATTTATAAAGAATGATAGAAGTATAATATTAATTGGAATGTTAGTAATATTAGCAGCTATAACTAAAAGAGCTCAAATTCCATTTTCATCTTGATTACCTGCAGCTATAGCTGCACCAACACCAGTTTCTGCTTTGGTTCATTCTTCTACATTAGTTACTGCTGGTATTTATTTATTAATTCGATTTAATTTTTTATTAGTTGATACTTTTATAGGACAAATTTTATTATTAATTTCTGGATTAACTATATTTATATCAGGATTAGGAGCTAATTTTGAATTTGATTTAAAAAAAATTATTGCTTTATCTACATTAAGTCAATTAGGTTTAATAATAATAATTTTATCTATGGGATTTTATAAATTAGCTTTTTTTCATTTATTAACTCATGCTTTATTTAAAGCTTTATTATTTATATGTGCTGGGGCTATTATTCATAATATAAATAATTTTCAAGATTTACGTTTAATAGGAGGGTTAAGTTTATATATGCCTTTAACTTCTTCTTGTTTTAATGTAGCTAATTTAGCTTTATGTGGTATACCATTTTTAGCTGGATTTTATTCAAAGGATTTAATTTTAGAAATTGCTTCTTTAAGTATATTAAATATATTTATTTATTTTTTATTTTTTTTTTCTACAGGATTAACTGTTTGTTATTCTTTACGATTAGTTTATTATTCTATAACAGGAAATTTAAATTGTAGATCTTTAAATGTTTTAAATGATGAAGGATGAGTGATATTAAAGGGTATATTAGGATTAATATTTATAAGAATTATTGGAGGTAGTATATTAAGATGATTAATTTTTTTAACACCTGATATAATTTGTTTACCTTATTATTTAAAATTTATGACATTATTTGTATGTTTGTTAGGAGGTTTAGTTGGTTATTTTATTTCAAAAATTTCATTATTTTTTGTAAATAAATCATTAAATAATTATTTATTTAGTTTATTTGTAGGATCTATATGATTTATGCCTTATATTTCTACTTATGGTATTATTAATTATTCTTTAAATATTGGTATAAATACTTTAAAGAATTTTGATCAAGGTTGATCAGAATTTATTGGGAGACAAAATTTATATAAACAATTAGTTAATTTTTCTCAATTTAATAATATATTACAAAATAATAATTTAAAAATTTATTTAATATTATTTATTTTATGGATTATTATTTTAGTAATATTTTTAATTTTTATATATTTAAATAGCTTATATTTAGAGTATAACATTGAAGATGTTAGGGAGGTTAATTTAATCTTTAAATATATTACATAATTTTATTTAGTAATTTATAAAAATATAATATTTTAATTTTACAATGAAAATGTAATGTTTTTATTAAACTATATAAATAAGAAATATAAATGGAATTTAACCATTAAAATAAAAAGTTAGCAGCTTTTATTTGAATATCATATTTCTTTAATTGGAATATATAATTCAATTTTATCATTAACAGTGATAAACCGCTTTTTGGTTTCAATTAATTATTTAGAATAAGGGTAAAATTACCTAATATTAGGTCGAAACTAATTGCAATAAATCGCTTCATATTCAAGGTAAATTGAATTAATCAATAATTTTTGAATGCAAATCAAATGTTATAAATTTAACTATAACCCTATTTAATTTGATCAGTTTAATATACCTTGATTTCATTCATGATAAAGTCCTAATAATAAAATTAAAATAAAAATAATTGATGTCATTGATCATATAAATAAATTTGAGTAGTTAATAATTAAAATTATTGGTAAAATTAATGCAATTTCTACATCAAAAATTAAAAAAATAATTGTAATTAAAAAAAATTTTAATGAGAAAGGTAATCGAGAAGATGATATGGGGTCGAATCCGCATTCAAATGGAGAATTTTTTTCTCGATCACTATATCTTTTTTTTGATAAAATGGTAGCTAATAATATAACTACAATTGATAGAGTAATAATAATTAATGATATAATAGTAATAGAAAAAATTATTTATACTATTATATAAATAGACCTTATGATTGGAAGTCATATATACTTTTATACTATATAAATTATATTTATTTTATCCTCCTCATCAATAAATTGATACATATAAAAATAATCAAACAATATCAACAAAATGTCAATATCATGCAGCTGCTTCAAATCCAAAATGATGATTTTTTGAAAAATGATTTCTTAAGTGTCGAATTAAGCAAATTAATAAAAATGTTGTTCCAATTAATACATGAAGTCCATGAAATCCAGTAGCTATAAAAAATGTTGATCCATATACAGCATCAGCAATTGTAAAAGGAGCTTCTACATATTCATATGCTTGTAAAATAGTAAAATAAATTCCTAATAATACTGTAAAAAATAAACTTTGAGTGGCTTGGGAATGATTTCCTATTATTAATCTATGATGTGCTCATGTTACTGTAATACCTGAAGCTAATAAAATAGTTGTATTTAATAAAGGAATTTGGAATGGGTTAAATGGGGAAATTCCTATAGGGGGTCAAATAGCCCCTAATTCAATAGTTGGAGATAATCTTCTGTGAAAAAATGCTCAAAAAAATGAAGAAAAGAATAAAATTTCTGATAGAATGAATAGAATTATTCCTCAACGTAGTCCTGTAGTTACTGAATAAGTATGTAATCCTTGAAAAGTTCCTTCTCGAGATACATCTCGTCATCATTGATAAACTGTTAAAATTGTAATTATTGTTCCAATTAAAATTAATGATATATTATATTGATGAAATCATTTTACTAAACCAGATACTAAAGTTATAGTTCCAATAGCTCTTGTTAGAGGTCATGGTCTATAATCAACTAAATGAAAAGGGTGATTTGAGTGTGTTGACATTAAATTACTTCTCTAGAATATAATGTGCTTAATACAGCGAATACATAAGATTGAATAATAGCAACTGCTGATTCTAAAATTAATAGTAAAATTTGTACAATTAATAAAATTATGATAATCATTGTTGTTAATGAAGGTCCGGTATTTCCTAATAAAGTTATTAATAAATGTCCAGCAATTATATTAGCTGTTAATCGAACTGCAAGTGTTCCTGGACGAATAATATTTCTAATTGTTTCAATACATACTATAAAAGGTATTAGAATTGAAGGTGTTCCTTGTGGAACTAAATGAGTAAATATATGTTGAGTATGATTTAATCATCCATAAATTATAAAAGCTAATCATAATGGTAAAGCTAATATTAATGTTAATGTTAAATGACTTGTTCTAGTAAAAATATATGGAAATAATCCTATAAAATTATTAAATAAAATTAAAGAAAATAATGAAACAAAAATAAGGGTAGTTCCTTTTTGATTAGGGTTATTTAATAATGTTTTAAATTCTTTATGAAGAGTTGATAAAATATTATTTCAAATAATATGATGTCGTGAAGGTATAAATCAATATATAGATGGAATAATTAAAAGTCCGATGAAAGTTCTTAGTCAATTTAATGATAAATTGAAAATTCTTGAAGATGGATCAAATACAGAAAATAAATTAGTTATCATTTTCAATTTATAGGAATTATATTAATTTTAGTTAATTTTTTATTTTTATTTATTGAAGGTATATAAATATAATAATTTATTATATTAAATAAAATAAAAATTAAAAAAAATAATATAAATAGACTTAATCAGTTAATAGGAGCTATTTGAGGAATTAAAAAATATTATTTTTATAATAATTTTAGTTTGACATACTAATGTTATATATTTAACTAATTTTTTTTCCATTAAAAGTAATTGCTAAATTACTATAACATGGTTTAAGAGACCAGTACTTGCTTTCAGTCATTTAATGTTAATTTATATTAGAAATTCATTTAATAAAATGGTTTATAGGAATTCTTTCAATAACAATAGGTATAAAACTATGGTTTGCTCCACAAATTTCTGAACATTGACCAAAAAATAATCCTGGGCGATTAATTAGAAAATTAGTTTGATTTAATCGTCCTGGAGTACCATCAATTTTTACTCCTAATGCAGGAATAGTTCATGAATGAAGTACGTCAGCAGCTGTTACTAAAATTCGAATTTGTGAATTTATAGGTAAAATAATTCGATTATCAACATCTAATAAGCGGAATCTATCAGTATTTAATTCATTAGATGGAATTATATATGAATCGAATTCAATATTTAAAAAATCTGAATATTCATATGATCAATATCATTGATGACCAATTGATTTTAAAGTAATTATAGGTTCATTAATTTCGTCTAGTAAGTAAAGTAATCGTAATGATGGGAAAGCAATAAATAATAAAATAATTGTTGGTAAAATTGTTCAAATTACTTCAATTGTTTGTCCATGTAATAAATATCGATTATTAAATTTGTTAAAAAATAATATAAATATTATATATCTTACTATTATAGTAATTATAGATAAAATTATTAATGTATGGTCATGAAAAAATGTTAATTGTTCTATTAATGGTGAAGCTCTATTTTGTAAATTTAAATTTGCTCATGTTGACATTTATTATTCTAATAAAAGTATAATACTTTATATATAGAGCTTAAATCTATTGCACTAATCTGCCATATTAGAAGTTAGATGAAAGTAAAGGTAATTCTGAATAACTATGTTCTGCTGGTGGAATATTTTGATATCATTCAATAGATGAATTTAGTTGTATAGGATAAATTACTTGTCGTTGTTTAATTATTCTTTTTCAAATAATAATTATAAAGAAAATAATTCCAACTAGTGAAATAGTTGATCCAATTGTAGAAATTACATTTCAAGTTGTGTAAGCATCAGGATAATCAGAATATCGACGAGGTATTCCTGCTAATCCTAAAAAATGTTGTGGAAAAAATGTTAAATTTACTCCAATAAATATAATAATAAATTGACTTTTTAATCATTTATTATTTAAGGTTAATCCTGTAAATAATGAATATCAATGAACAAATCCTGCTATAATTGCAAATACAGCTCCTATTGATAATACATAATGAAAATGAGCTACTACATAATAAGTATCATGTAAAATAATATCAATTGATGAATTAGCTAATACTACTCCTGTTAGTCCTCCAACTGTAAATAAAAATACAAATCCTAGTGCTCATAAGATAGCTGGTGAATAATTTACTTGAGTTCCATGTAAAGTAGCTAATCAACTAAAAATTTTAATTCCAGTAGGAATAGCAATAATCATTGTTGCTGATGTAAAATAAGCTCGAGTATCAACATCTATTCCTACAGTAAATATATGATGTGCTCATACAATAAATCCTAGTAAACCAATAGCTAATATAGCATAAATTATTCCTAATGATCCAAATGTTTCCTTTTTTCCAGATTCTTGACTAATAATATGAGAAATTATTCCAAATCCTGGTAAAATTAAAATATAAACTTCTGGGTGTCCAAAAAATCAAAATAGATGTTGATATAAAATTGGATCTCCTCCTCCTGCTGGGTCAAAAAATGAAGTATTTAAATTTCGATCAGTTAATAATATTGTAATAGCTCCTGCTAATACTGGTAGTGATAAGAGTAATAATAAGGCAGTAATTACTACAGATCATACAAATAAAGGTATTCGATCATAAGTAATTCCAATAGATCGTATATTAATTACTGTAGTAATAAAATTTACTGCACCTAAAATAGAAGATATACCGGCTAAGTGAAGAGAGAAAATTGCTAGATCAACAGATGCTCCTCCATGTGCAATATTTGTTGAAAGAGGGGGGTAAACAGTTCAACCTGTCCCAGCCCCATTTTCTACTATACTACTTACTAATAATAATGTTAATGAAGGAGGTAATAGTCAAAAACTTAAATTATTTATTCGAGGGAAGGCTATATCAGGTGCACCTAATATTAATGGAACTAATCAATTTCCAAATCCTCCAATTATAATTGGTATAACTATAAAAAAAATTATTACAAAAGCATGTGCTGTTACAATTACATTATAAATTTGGTCATCTCCAATTAATGCTCCAGGATGTCCTAATTCTGCTCGAATTAAAATACTTAAAGATGTTCCTACTATACCTGCTCAAGTACCAAATAAGAAATATAATGTTCCAATATCTTTATGATTTGTTGAAAATAATCATTGTTGCGATTAAATGGCTGAAGTTTAGGCAATAGACTGTAAATCTATTTATAAGATTTATTCTTTTTAATCATTAAAAATTTATTGGCTTTATAGTCAATAATGATATTAGATTGCAATTCTAAAGGAATAATTAAAATTATTAAGGCTTAAAAGATTATTCTTATATTTATAGCTTTGAAGGCTATTAGTTTATTTAACTTAAAGTCTTAAATTTTAAATTAAATAATATATAAGTCTAATAATAAATATTCCAAATGTAGAGATAAAAGATATTAATAAATAAGTTTTTATTATAAAATTATTTCAATTTATATTAAAAATTCAATTATTTTCATAATAATTTAATATAAAAGCTGTATAACATAATCGTAAATAAAAATATAAAGTTAATAATGTTATAATAATTATTATAGTTAATATAAATAATTGATTATTCATAGATAAATATTGAATAGTTAATCATTTAGGAATAAAACCTAAAAATGGAGGTAATCCTCCTAATGATAATAAATTTAAAAATAAAGAAAATTTTAAAGTTTTATTAAAAAAAAATAATATAAATAATTGATTAATATGAAATAGTTTAAATATATTAAATAAAAAAATTAAATTAAAAGATAAAAATGTATAAAATAAAAAATAAGTAATTCATAGTGATTCATTTGAGTATATACTTATTAATATTCATCCTAGGTGATTAATTGAGGAAAATGTTATTAATTTTCGTAATGATGTTTGATTTAGTCCTCCAAGAGCTCCAACTATAATTGATAAAATAATTGATCAAAATATTATAAATTTAATATTTAAATATGAAATTAATATTAATGGGGCAATTTTTTGTCAAGTTATTAAAATTAATGAATTTATTCAACTTAAACCTTCTATTACAGTTGGAAATCAAAAATGGAAAGGAGCAGCTCCAGTTTTTATTATTAAAGATGATATTATTATTATTTTTGTAAAATCATTTATTTGATTTATAAAATTAATTTTGTATATTAATAAGATTATAGAAAATAATAAGATTGAAGAAGCTAAGGTTTGAGTTAAAAAATATTTTAGTGCAGCTTCATTAGATATTAAGTTATTATCTCTTATTAGGGGAATAAATGATAATAAATTAATTTCTAATCCTATTCAGGCTCTTAATCATGAATTTGATGAAATTGTAATTATTGTTCTTATTATTAAAATAAAAATAAATATAATTTTTGATGAATTATTAAAAATTAAAAAGAAAAGGATTAGAACCTTTATAATTGGGGTATGAGCCCAATAGCTTAATTAGCTTATCTTTTTATATTTTAGTGTATGATGCACAAAAGTTTTTGATACTTTTAGAAATAGTTTAATTCTATTAAATATAAATTTATTATTTATATAATGAATATAATATTTATTATATGATTTACTCTATCAAAGTAATCCTTTTATCAGGCAATTCATT